TCACCAAACTCCGACCCAGCGTCACACGTTCTCCAGGTCCGAAAGGATCCAGTGCCCAACTACCGACTCCTCCCGGAATTGCCTTATCGGAGCCGAGCCAGGAATAGCCGTTAGTGGACACCCACTACTTTTCACCGGTTAGAGAGGCCCTCTTTAATACATTAAGAAAAGATGTTCACAGGGGCCAGAAAGACTCGGTCATAGGAACTTAGACTACCTACGCGCTGGTAAACGAAAACTATCTCGACCGTCCAAAAAAATTTCGAATAAGGCCGCCCCTTGCCTTGAAAGAATTCACACGCGGCCACCAGCTTTCCCAAAAGAAGGGGAGATTTGCTGCTGACTGCTCACGAAAACTTCCGACATATACTATAGTAAAGTCGTACGCCTATCTTTCTTATCTCCTTTCCTTCTATTCAGAAGATTTTTGGCTTCCTAAGCTAAGCGAACGAATAGGCGTGAGAGAATACTTTCTTCATCAACCTTGGCATTATGGAGAACATTACTCCACAAGGAAATCTACTCATCTTTGGTCAAGCCTAGGTCCGGTCAGTCAGGCTGGTTTATGGATTTTTCTTTGGTTTGAAAAGACGCATCATTGCAGAACCGAATAGATTTCTTTCTCTTGGACGGACGCTCTTAGCCCTTTGTTTACGACCTCCTAACAACATAGCACTGATACGATCTCCCACTGGTTCAGAAAGTCCAATCCTTCTACTTGTTCTTCATTTGATTCTCCCATTGCTTTCATCGCTGGTTCTGAGACCCATGATTGGACAAGGCCCGTAGCCCTTTCCCACAAATTTGATTAGGTTAGGTGTAAGACCGAAAATAGAAGGAATTTACGGGGGTAGCACCATGAATGTGGTCTCTATCTCTAAGGCTGCTGTAGATCGCCGTAACCTTAAGTTAGAGCCACATCCCCATTTGATTTAAGTTGGGTTAACAAGACAAGCCTTCCCGTTAGCCATAGGTGCCTAGTCCCCATTGAGATGGGAGATTTCCAGGACCACATTGACTGTGATGTCCTCCCTGTCGCCCATATCCTTCTAGGACGTACTTGGCTTTATGACTTAGATGTGACCGCCGAGAGAATACCTAATCTTTTAGGTATAAGGGCAAGAACATCCTTTTCATTTTGAAACCTGCTAAGCCCCAACTCTCTACTAAGGCTTCCCATAGTAAATTCCTCTCTTGAACCATAAGGGACAGGTTACAGGGTAGGACTTTTTAGTCCAATTTTGTTGGCCATTGTAGCCTGCAACTAATTAAGCTCCCGCTTACTCCTGATAGTCCCATTCTCCTCCCGACCGAGGACTTTTAGCTGAGTTTTCTGATGTGTTGCCTGAGGAGCGATAGCCACTCGAACAAGCAACGTTGCGCTAACGCGCTTTTCGTGTACGTTTTCTTTTTTTTTTTCAATTTGTGTTAAGGAACGCTTCTTATTTTCTTCTTTCTTTTTTTTTTATCTTGTTAACGACACCACGGTCGCTCCCGCATTTGCCGGGTTTTTCGATTGGATTCTTTATGCCTTTCCCACTCTTTCCGTCGGAGGCGGCCCTTTGCAAGAACTGCTGCCCGGTCTAACAAATTTTTTTGAAGTACCCGACCTTCCTTTCAGCTGGGGCACAAGAGGAGGATCCCAGGGTGCAGGAACTCAGACGAAGAATCAGATTGTTAGAAAGAAGTATGGATCTTATCCAACATAAAATCGCCTTTCTTCAGCAGTATTGGGCCGACATTTTTGATAGGCGCGGGCGCGTTAGAACAAGCAACGGAGTGAGCAACTTGATTTATAAAGGGGCGCTAACGCGAAGCCTTGCCTTGATTGATATTGATAAAGGGGCGCTAACGCGCTTTTCTTGCAGGGCTAGTCCCCGAAAATGCCCACAAGGTTGGGGGGCTTACTTGTTACTTCTTTCCTTGGCTAGAATAGCTCTATTTGAACTAGTTTCAAAGGATTTTATGTTTTCTTAGCGAATTGATAGAGGTGCCCAGCCTTTAGATTCTATTGGTTAGCCCAAGAGTGCATATTAGGTGAATCCCGAGCCGCACCTTAGGCCGCTATCTCCCGACTTAATTCTTTGTGGGAGGCCTAAGGACTGCTCTTTCAAACTTCATCCAGTTAATCGATATCTGTCAGTCTTTGCAGACTTCTTCGGCTATACCCATACTAACTAAGACAGGAATCACAGCTATCACTAGCACAGAAAGTCGGCACACATGCTTGTCACGCTTTATATGTTCCGATCCGGGAATCTTAATAGATCTTATTAGCTATAGACTCGTTCCGCTAGACGAGTTTAGGAAAAAGGAATTTCGAATTGTACCTCCCTCAATACCTCCTTTCATGCAAGCGATTACAGTTAGCCTCCTTATCCGCCTTACCAGTAGCTAGTGAGGAAGCCACTGTCTTACCCCTTTCTGTCTTCTTTTCTGCTTTTATAAATCTCCGCCAACTAGCCACGGTTTGTTGATGGAAGCTTCTAGGGAGTGAAATTGCTGCCATAGTTCTCGCCTTTCCGTTACAGAGCACTTCGCATAAACGAAAGAGAGAAAGGCTTGAACCTGCCCCTGCTCTTCCACCGTTAAGGTCTTGGTCATGTCTGTAATATAGGTTCAACTGTAGTGGCTTTCGCCAGAGCTTCCCGAAATCACTTTGCTTTTTTCATGCCCTATTAGAATAGAATCAAAATTTTCCATATGAAGCATAGCTTTTTAAATCTTGCTACTATCTGCCATTGGTTCAGATATTCTGAGAAATTGCAGGTTGTGTTCCCTAACTAATTTTTAACTCGTTTACGGGACCAGTGTCAAAGGAAAGGATTGTTGCACTCTCTTGCTTGAATGAATCGACATTTGTGGATGGTTGTTCATTCGGGATTATTCTATCTATATTTAGAACTACTGGATCAACTACTCCGGCTTTTAGCCTTTGGAACCAGTGGAACCCTAAAGTCGCTCGCCCGTTCCAACTCTTCCGTACTGCTTCGAACTCTTCTGTCCATCCCATCGCTACGCCCCTTGAATCAGTGAATCCGGGGACAGAGACCTAGCCGCTGCTTTATTGACCAAGATCAGGTCTAAGACCGTCTCATCTCTCCCTAAAAAGCTAACCCGGTTTTTCAGATCGACAGGATTTAGGTTCGTTCTTTAGAGAGCTCCTTGTCACCGATAGCCAGATCCAGTCTTTGATGCTCGTTACTAGAGTCCTTTCGCGAGCAAGATCGGGACCCGCAGCAGCACTAGTAGCAGGAGTCGGCACCTATAGATAGAATGATAATGATTTTCCGGCGTCAGCCAAAGACCCAGCTCCTTCCTATGCTTCGGGTTCGGGGCATTAGGTCTGATTCCCCTTGCAAGCAACCTGTTGACACAGATAATTTTTGTTCAGCAACCATCTCAAATTCAATTGAGGTCCCATCGGCACGAGAACACTTCATTTTTGAATAAAACAGTACAGTATTGGCTGGTCTGATGATGACCGGAACTGCTTCTACAGCTACGAACTTTCTTTCTTATTGCGTGAATCAAGCTTGTTGGTAGCGACCTCTCGTACCTAGGTACAGACTGATAGCGGTAGATGAGCGCATGAGTTCAGATGGATGGCCGTCTTATTATTTAGTAGATTACCAACCGCCAGAAAAGACCAGGAATCGCATCTTGTGTCTCCGCCCGCAGCTGCAGCATGTCACCATTTAATCAAATTCATACGACGATGCCATCCGTTTTCTTGCTTGGTTTGGATGTTATTGCCTTTGCCTTCACCTTGCTCTCTCATCCCTTCCACCTTTGCTTATACTTATGCTTCTATTCTCTCCACTGGTTGATCGACGAGTCTACTGGCATCTAGAGCAGTATCTGTAACTTAAAGGTATGCCACTAGACCAGGTGCTCGCTATAGAGGCTACGAACTTTACAATGGGCTATAGCTTTGTTGGAATTTATTCTTATCGAGGTAGTGTATAGGATGTATATAAATCCGCGTATGGAATCCAAATCTCTGCTGCTAGCTTTGCACTCGGAGGATCTGGGCTTCCGATGGTAAAAGTGCAGAAGCTAGAATTCAAGCAAGGTACGAAGCTACAGCTAGCAAGCTTTGATAGTACTCGACTGAAAGGAGAGGGCTTGTCAAAGCCTGCCCAACAAGTTGAAGAGTTTGCTGCAAAAGAAAAGCTAGGAGCAAGCCAAAGAGCGAGTGAGGTCTACTCCACGTAACCAAGTCTTGTCAAAGCTCTTTAACTAGTTCGGACAAGAATAGCTAATCCGCAAGGAAAGATAGATTAGATTACAGCCCTATCAGTGCAACGGCCGCTTTCAAGTTTGGGTTGGACTACTTTACTTATTTTCTATTTGCGAGGGTTCAAGATTTCATCACAAGGAAATTTCGTCAAATGACTGACTTACCAAGTAAAGTCGTAACTTTCATCCACATATAGTTAAGAAAGAGGGTCATCGCTTCCAATCCGATAAAAGCTTTTTTTCGGTATGCCGCTCCGCTCGTGCGTGGCACTCTTTGCTCGCTCCGCGAAAACAAGGGGAATTCGTCTATTTTGTTGGGAGGAAATCTTTTGATTGCGTATTGAATATAGATCCATGTCTTTCTTGTTCCACTAGCTAGGAAAAAATTATCACATGTCCGTTTTGTTATTACAACCTTCTTTTTTGATGTCAAAGACCAGAAGCTACGCGCAAATTCTCATTGGATCTTGGTTGTTCTTAACAGCGATGGCTATTCATTTAAGTCTTTGGGTAGCACCACTAGATTTTCAACAAGGTGGAAATTCTCGTATTCTCTATGTACATGTTCCTGTGGCTCGGATGAGTATTCTTGTTTATATCGTTACGGCTATAAACACTTTCTTGTTCCTATTAACAAAACATCCTCTTTTTCTTCGCTCTTCCGGAACCGGTACAGAAATGGGTGCTTTTTCTACGTTGTTTACCTTAGTTACTGGGGCGTTTCGGGGAAGGCCTATGTGGGGCACCTTTTGGGTGTGGGATGCTCGTTTAACTTCTGTATTCATCTCGTTCCTTATTTACCTGGGTGCACTGTGTTTTCAAAAGCTTCCTGTCGAACCGGCTCCTATTTCAATCCGTGCTGGACCGATCGATATACCAATAATCAAGTCTTCAGTAAACTGGTGGAATACATCGCATCAACCTGGGAGCATTAGCCGATCTGGTACATCAATACATGTTCCTATGCTTATTCCAATCTTGTCCAACTTTGCTAACTCCCTCTTCTCAACCCGTATCTTGTTTGTTCTGGAAACACGTCTTCCTATTCCATCTTTTCCCGAATCTCCTTTAACGGAAGAAATAGAAGCTCGAGAAGGAATACCAAAACCTAGTTCACTCGCTGAGTCTCTTTGCATCCATGGCTGAATGGTTAAAGCGCCCAACTCATAATTGGCGAATTCGTAGGTTCAATTCCTACTGGATGCACGCCAACTCCAATAAGTATCAGTCTATTGGAATTTGCTCTGTATCAATGGAATCTTCTCCTCCATAAAGAAATAATTGGTATCTTAATTTTTTAATAAGAGTAAGAACTAGCATGAATTGAGAGAGACAGACGAGAACTCATAAGGAAAAGTAAATCTCCTTCTAATGTCGAATCTGGATCCACTAAGACAGAAAGAAAGCATTGGGTCGAACTCTTCTTTGGTGTAAAAGTAAGAGCTATGAATAGTCATCGACTCCCGGGAAAGGGTAGAAAGAAGAATGGGGCCTATTATGGGACATACAATGCATTACAGACGTATGATCATTACGCTTCAACCGGGTTATTATATTCCACCTCTTCTAAATAAATTAAATAAAAATACTGAATAGCATGGCGATACATTTATACAAAACTTCTAGCCCGAGCACAGGCAATGGAAGCGTAGACAGTCAAGTGAAATCCAATCCCATCGCAAGTGTAAGTGCAAGTTAGGCTAGGTTTGTACCAATGTTGTAAGTGGCCTTTCAAGTGCCGGAGCCGCCTGTTCTGAAGCCTTAGAACGGAAATTCTTATTAAGCGAGTAATAGGGCGATATAAAGAAAGGGCAGAAATCTTAACCACTGGATTGGGGGCTGGCTCCCGCTCCCTTACAAGAAGTCCAGCTACTCAAAGCTCGTACTCCACCTAAAAAGAAAAACGAAATGAATCCCTATCAAATCTCATTTTTCCCTTTATCTAGCTTTTTATTTTATATAGCCCTTAGCCTGATAACTTACTTGCTTGAAAGAAAGACTCCTGCTACAGGTGATATTACTGTAAATCCATGGAAGAAATAAAATGCCCGGGAGAAGGGAAGACTGATACGGAAACTCCAACTTCCACTGCATGTAACCTTTCTCCCAATGGATTCTATTAAGCTTGATCTCACTGGCTGGCTTACTCAACCCATCACATCAACCTTAACTGGCCTTTAATGGGTTGTGAGGAATTGGAACTTATTCTTCGCTTCTGAACCTTTTTCCTTTGAAGCCAATTGACGATTTTTTCTCCTAGCCCGAAAGTTGGAAGCCAGCCCATTTGCCTGCCGATTCTCCTACCGACATTAGAATTAGAAAAGTAGATCTGCTTACACTTATAACTCTGGGGAGGGAACTTAGAAGGAGTCCTATTATAGTTTGATTGATCATACTGAGCGCTAGGAGCCCACAATTAGCTTTCATCGGCTAAGGAACTAATATTTACTAGAAAAATAGCTGGAATATGGAATTTTTCACAGCTAAAAGAAAAGGGCGAAAATCTGGAGAGCTAATGCTAATAAGTATAAGTTCAGAGCAGGAGCTGTAATAGAAAGTAATTCAACGGTAGAAGTTGTGTTTACTACGGAATAAGCAAGAGGAGAGGAGTGGTATCAGCTCTTGATCCCGTTATATAAACTACCGCATCGTCTGGCTAAGTGGTGGGGGAGGTTTTCTCCACGATAGAAGCCGTACCGGATTCCGATTCAACAATATAAGCAGTTACTAACTCTTAGTCTTCGAAGAAGGCATATGATGGGGATCGACAAGCCCGCGGGCCTTTTCATACTCGTTGTCGGTAGCAGACTATACTATGGGCGAAACCTGCTCTTTGGTACCATACTCTGAGTCCGAAGATAATTCTCCGATGAAGCCCAAGTTACCAAATATAAAGAAGTTGGGACATGTCAATTTTCTGGGTTCAAGTCCATTAACCGAGCGAGCTTTCAACCCCAACGCAAGGGAAGGATCAGCAGATCCAACTCTGAAAACTGGGTAATAAATACTAAACTAGAACCAGATGTTTCCGACCTAGCGGATTGATGTCATTTCTTGCTAAAGCTAAAGAGTAAGCTTCTCTCTTAGTAGGCGAGGGTGGAATTGTCACTGGTCCTTGAATAGACCTAGAAAAAAAAAGCTTCTCAGGATGTATTCAATTAATAATTCAGTTGATAACATAGACTGCTTTCGTCTATTTCCGGAGTTGGTGGAAAAGACGATTCATACTCATCGTCTATAGAGTTTCAAATTCGCAACTAGGCGGAAAGACTTATGTTAGTCTTCTCCTGCAGTGTATGGTGGTAGGTCGATTATTTATTATAAAGTTGGTTACACAGATTCATTGGAAAACCTTAGACTCAGCTCAGCTTTGTCTTACCGATCGATTGTCTCTTTTCTCATTTTTTGGAACCTTAGTTCTTTTCTTCATGTCTGTATGCCTTTCGGTCCTTGTTCGAGATCGCATTGGATAAGGGCTTAGACTTTCTCTGTGGTTCGGTTGACCGTGGTTCCCTTGGTGTGACCATGCGTAAAGGCTTTCTGTGGCTCTTCTCTCTTTGACCTGAGACTGGCATTTTTATTGGATTTCCTAAGGCCAGGAGCAGTAGAAGAAAAAGAAGGACAAGAATATAGGAACCCAGGGTAATCGGTTGCTCTGATACCATTTGAGGGTTTTATAAGAGAGAAAGAGCGGTTTCAAGAATCTTACGAATGCACTTCGTCTGGGGAACGAATGCTAAACAAAGAATAAAGAATTAGATAAACCTTTCTTTAACGACCAAATATCGATGAATGATAACTGGCAGAATCCACATCTCCTTTTCAATGACCAGGAAGAGGTTTAGAATTCGCACTAAGGACAGAAGGAGAAGAAATAAATCGAATCCGTAATCGCTGGTTAAGAAAGGGGCCTAGCCGTGCCCGTATTGATGGTGAAGGGGGAAAGGGCGCTAAAAATTCCCTCTCTTGTCGAAGAGGGTTGGCCTTGCTCATCAATCGTTGATCGAATCTTCGGATTGGCACTTTGAATCCTAGCATCCACTCTATGAAAGGTTAAGGGTTGTCTTATCCGTCTTAAAGGGTCCACTGTTAGAGAAAAGTCAAGTTTTCTTTGGTTGTATCAAACCTCTTCAGTACCTTTTACCGTTAGTGAATAAGATGCCGGGATGATTATCTTTTTGAAAGCTCTTTAAGATAGGTCTCCTCTCTTTGCGCACTGGATTTTATATTAGGGATGCGGCCTCCCCTTCCCCTGGTACTGATTCCCCCTTCCTCAAGTGCCACATCTGAGCGGCACCGGTTACGAGAACAGTAATAGCATATTCTATAAAAGTAAGACTTCTACTTGTCTCAATAGCCGGAGATGAAATAGCGAAGGTTACGTTTACATTTCTAAGAGCGGTTCTTCCTCCATCAGATCAGGCATAATCAACAGGAGAGAGCCAAGCAAGGGTTAAGGATGATTTCACAATTACCTAAACAAGGGTAGCAACGGTTACTGATTAACTGACTTCACCACCAGGAGCGGATGCAACTTTTCTATTCTTTGGCAGATTCCTTGCCCCAGGAATGCTTGCTGTCAGCAGTTAAGGGACAAAGGGAAGGTTACGAAGGTAATCCTACTACAGCACTAAGACTAATTCAGTCTATTTGGCGACTATTCCTAGTGCTAATCTTAAGGTAATCTGTGCAATCAGGTAATCGAGAAGGATGCATTTATTCATTGCACTGTCTTCCTCTCTCCTTGTATTGTAAAAAGGCCTTTCCTACTCTCTTTATCTGGCCATCGGGAAAAAAGATTGAACTAGGCAAAGCTCTGCCTGACACAGAACCAATCGGGAAAAGAGCAAAAACTTTATAGGCGGTACTTACGGAAATGAAGCTGCCCTTACTGGATTTCCTTTATTCTTCAAGCTTGGGAAAGTGTGCTTACTTCGGGGATGAAGAATCAGTTGAACTCACTCGACTAAGAATCCTAGAAAGCGGTGCCCTTGGTCCAGTGCTTTGGCGCCGATGCAGAATAAGCAGTCTTGGTGCCTGGGGCAATAGGAAAAGGCGTAAGCGCGTTAGCAACAAGCAACGTTGCGCGTTAGCGCTTTTCTTGCTAGGTTGGCGTTTTTCAGCGGGTTTTCGCGTTCTTATTAGTGGTGTGAGGGCTTTCGGTCTTGAACACTCCACTCCCCCAAGGAAAAAGAATTCGTTAGTCTTGGTTTCGAAGTGAATTCAAGGTTTTTATTAGCAGCACGAGTCCACGAATGAGGCTATGACATAGTAAGTTTCATTATGAAAAGGGTGATAACGCTCTGTCACAACGGTACGTGCTGTGCCTTTTCGGACTTCTCCGGCAACTCCTCAGACAGTTGCTTTCTCGTCGGGTTCATGCTTGCCCGCATCTTCGCCTCCCCATTTTGAAAATGGGGCAGTTTAGTTGCAGCACCAGGTTCACGATGCTGTAGAGGACTCGATGCCTGCTGGGCCTATGAACACTATTCCTAAGACAGGAGATTCGACTTGGAAATGTGCTTACTCCTTTTCTTACAGAGCTTATCTTGGACTTTAAAGAATGATTGCAACCGGTTTTCCTGATTAGCTATTCTTCCTTGCTCTAAGCTTTGTACGCTCATGAGTAGCACTAGATCTTACTTATATAAGATTTTTCATTTCGATTCAGTAGAGTCAAGCTGGTACATGCGCTTTGGAACCCTAAAGGAGAACTGTCTATGGTCATGTTCTTGGTGAAGTTTGCCCTAGGAGCTTGATATGATCATGTCTGAGGTTCCTTGGATCATTCCATTCTCTCACAGTTCGTTCGTCGATGGGATCCAGATTGCAAGCCGTGGTTGGCCACTCTCTATTTTACTTGGATCCGGTTCCCCGAATGGAATCTTCTGTCTTAGAATGACGATGTTCTCAACACCTTTGCATCATGTATGGGTACTCCGGTGAAAATAGATAGAAAGTCTCACTACCCGTGGGCGCTTTTCTAAGGGTTGTATGTTGTATAGGGCTATAAGTAGGCCGTTTGCTATTGCTATAAGGGCTGCTCGCCTTTATACGGCTTGGCTATCGCTCCTATTCCTAGATAGTGGTCGACCTAAAAAGTAGTCTTCCTGCCATACCAGAATGCTTCTTATCTATTGCTAGAAGCTAGAAGCTTTGCCAGAAGCAAGCAAGATGAGGTCGCTCTGCTCTTCGTAGACAAGGCTCGTTCCGTACTTGACTGACGAGCTCGTGTAGTACTCGCCTCTCTCTCTAACAAAGGATTCAATCCAGTCCCAAGCGTACCTGGGGCTACCCTTTTTACCGGATCTTTAGAGGTCTGCCCGTCCGGCGTCGGTACCTCACTTTTTACAACAAAGGGCGGCACCCCGGTTTTCTGAGTGCCACCCGTAAAAGTAAGAATAAGGCGGCTTACCCGCTTTCCTTTCGGTCAGCTGCCCCTCAACCGCGTTAGGGGTATTTATAAAACAAACCTTCACTACCAAAGACAACAATCCCTACATTCTCATTCTCCAGATTCAAGGCTATTCCTTTCACACCGCTGGCAAATTCACCTAAAAAAAAGAAGCGGAGTCTTCAACTAAACCGGTGGTGCCATCTCTGCGCTTACTTCCGTTCTGATTCGAGAGGCTTCTTCCGACTATTTTTGGCGGCTTTCTGCTTACTCTTAGAGTGACTCTTTTCCCTTCTAGCTCTGACTATTTCTTCTAGATAGATACGGGCAAATACTGGAACAGCGGGCAAAGCAGCCCTTTCTTCAACAACTATTGTGGTAGGAACACATTATTCGAGCAGGAGAACATTCTTACTTGAAAGAAAGTAAAAGCTAGGCTAGTTGCGGTGCCAACCATCTTCCTAAATTCGGGAGATGAATGGTTTCAAATTGGCTGAAAACGCCAATGTTGGAAACGAAGACCCAATGCATGTCGAACCTCAACCGCCAAACATTTGAATGAGAGAGACACCGCTTCCCCTACTATCTCGAATAGGTCAAAGAAACCCTAAAAATCAAAAAAATTGATTCGGCTTTTTACTATTCTCGCAGTGTCTTTTTATTATTCTTACTTTCTTAAAAGATTAAAAAACCCTTATTGAGTGCTAAGCTAACGGGCTTATTCTCGAGGCGATCCATAACCCTTTCCTTCTAATGTAAATGTTGGCAAATTGGCCTCTCCTAACTTTTCTATAAATTCATGTTGGCGGATTGCCTTATCCAATATTATAATTGGAAAAGGAAAGTCCTAAAAGAAAGGAATGAATTAAAGACCTGCGCCGCTGACTCTTCTTAAAAAAGATAGAAGCGGGGGTGTCCCCTGTCTTTCTCCTAGAGTTAGAAGCAAGCATTATTATAAAGTATTAATCTAGGCTTTCCCTCGGTTTCTATGGGGAAAGTAGAGGAAAAAGCCCTTTCTTTTTAAACTATTCTTGCGGCGGGTTCAGTCATTCTGACAGCAGAGTCTTTGTCTACTATTCGCTGGTAAACCTTTGCAGAATCTTCTTTAGGAAGATGACTGCAGGATTCCTAGAAAAAAACTAGCCCGGAGTGGCACCTTTAGCTCTGCTCTCAGAATTGGAAGTTCAGACTTCGCTTCGAGACACTCAGTCTTTCTCCTAAGATTGGATTTAGGGAACTTAGTCCTTGGGGGGAATGCCACTGGTCTTGGCTGTCTTTCAAAAAGAAGATAAGATGCCATCGGCCTTTACTTTCTTTCTCGCTTTCAACAGCCAGCTGGCACCAACGAAAATTTTGGGTTTTTATTCTGCCTAGCAAGAAAAGCGCTAACGCGCCCCTTTATCAATCAAGTTGCTCACTCCGTTGCTTGTTCTTTCGCGCTAGTGCGCTCATCCGTTGCTTGTTCGAGTGGGCTCCTTCGGCTCGGCTACTTTTTTTGGAAAGGTAAGGCGAGACCTTCTTCTTCAATTAAGAAAAAAGCATTTGAAAGAAAAATGCCTATATATAAATATAAAGCGCTGAGTTGAAGTGAAGAGGGAACAAGTCCTACAGAAAGATGATAAGTAGGAGAAAAAGTGAAATTACAATCTCTTCTGGAATGGAGGGACGCAAGAGAAGTAGGAATGGGATCGATGCAGTTGCCCAGGCATCCAATGCATTTAGTACAGCTGACTTCACACCAGCACAATCTTTATGCTTCAAATGAAAGATTCAACATTTCCGCACGCGATTCGCCGTTGAAGGCTCCTTGATTTTATACTAGAACTTGAGAGCGAAAGGAAGCCTCTTCTTTTGATGATGATCTAGCTATTTGGTTCGGCTACTACTCTTTCTTCTTTGATGCTATTTCGGTCCCATTCCTCAAGACAGCGGAAGGTTTCCCTAATGACTGATCAACCCATGGAACTATGGTTTGGCTACTTCTGTATGGTCTTACCGAGAAACCTTCAGATAGGGTATTCCCATGTATGACTATTATTTTTTTAGAATTTCATTATTTACAAAATAGGAGGCATTCCATACATCTCTTTTATCTGGAACAGATAGATCTAGAGCAAAGCCCTTTTTTTCGTATGAAGAGACGTAGGCTAAACTGGTGCCACCTGAAAGGCCCACAAAGCGATCTCAAAGGGAAGGTTGAGTCAAGTTTTGCCCTGCCTCTCATGAGCACCCCGCGACCGCATGGCAAATCATTTTCCGAGGGGTGGGTCTAGTTGAAAGTATAGATCCTGGTTCGGGGTGATTCGTTGTACCACTTTATTCATATTCCGATGACAGGCGGTTCACCATAGTGAACCAGATCGATTAGGTACGGTCCGACGTCAGTAAGCGGGGACAGCCTTTCTCAGCTAGCACTTTAAAGTGGTCTCACCTCGGATTTCGCCAAAGAAGGAGCTGTTCACAAGAGATGGCATCGAATGCCCTGTTTCGGAGGAGAAGGTGGTTGTTTGCAGGTCTTTCTTTAGCGGAGGACTAGTCGCTAGTAATGAAGATGGCATGAAGAGCGGCATATGACTCTTACTCTTCGAGACGAGAGCATCTAGAGAAATGGCTAGTGACGGAAGACGATTTTTCCCTCTCTTGGGACTAAGCGAAGACAGTCACTTTCAAGCACTCCCGCTAAAGCTCCAGATGCGGCTTAGCCAGCCCAGCTACACTCTTTTATCGAACCGTCTGTTGCGAGAAGAAGGCCTTTGCATTCACTCCTGGCCTGGTTGGTCCTATCAAACCTGACTCTTGAAACCTGGCCCTGCTTCTATCGAACCAGTTACTTCATCCCTAAAGGACCAGACTGCTTCGCTCCTGGGCAAGAGAAGGAAGCTAGAATTCGCTCCGCTACCTTTTCCTTTTCAGGAAGACGAGGATTGGACAAAAGGGATTCACTACTTTCTTTCCTACCCTATCTTCGTGACTGGGCCTGATGACTTTCCTAAGGAAGGTACAGATGCCAAGATCTTTATTGAGTATTAAGGTATCCCGAATGCAAGAATAGGTTTCTAGGAAGCGAGATGGGGGACTTTCGGAATAGAAGAAGTGCGCCTTTTTCGCTGTTAGGGAGGGACTGATTGCTGCTAGCTAGTTATTTTCTTGGGGGAGGTTGATTCAATAGTAAAAGAATAGGAATAGAATGCGCACAGAGAAGGAGCCCACTCGAACAAGCAACGGATGAGCGCACTAGCGCGAAAGAACAAGTTGCGCGTTAGCGCTTTTCTTGCTGGAGAGGAGCGAATGGGTTCATGACTGCTATTGAATCATATCTTTGAAGGCAAAATGCCACATAAGTCTAAGTAAGAGAAGTGGGCAAGCTACTCTCCTAAGCGGTACCGGTGGTGGTGTCATATAAGTAATTTTTTCGGAAGGAGTAAGGACTCAATGCCCAGAGTAAACTGCTGGTGGTTAAAGAAGTTAAGAAGATTCATCCTAAAATAAGTAAGAAGATGGTACTAAAGGGATTGATCGACATCGGAGATTTAAACCAATGGCAGATCTTCCTCAATAGGAACTGAACGCTGGCATGAGGAAATAAAAGCGAGAGAGCTTTTGATGGAAGAGGAATCACCAGGTTGTTCGGTTGGGAAGCTAAGCTCCTTATAATTAGAAAGGATTTACCGAGAAGGCGCCCCCTTTTGTTTGCTTTTCCTGTTTGCTACCCATGACTCTTTTTTTGCGATTCTTTCAAGGAAGGATCCATACGATCATATTAGCTCTATACTATAGCAGAAAAGGTCTTTCTTTCTTGGACTAGATCCCAGCAGACAGCGATCTTATTCCTAATAAACCAACGTTTAAAGAATCAGATGGTGAATCACCCACATGAGGACCAGAAGACGCATTATAACGCTCTACAGAGCCCGACAGACTTATTCCGGAGTTCGGGATAAGATCCTATTCGGAATCTAGGAAGGACGCCTAAAAGGAGAGGAACGACTTCAACAAGAGGAAACTACTCTTTACTTCGATAAAGAAAGATGCCCTACTAGTCTTCTTTTTACTAGCCCTTACTCTCAGGCACTGATTCAAGAACGAATACCGAGACCGGTCTACTGCCTGATGGCTTTACATCGTGAAATAATCAGTAATTGACAGCAAGAACTAAGAATCAATAAAAGGAACAATTAGATTGGCAATGTGCGCTCCTGTGGGAGTCGAACCCACCTAAAGGTGGCCTTGTTCTACCGAGAAATGAACTCAGGAGGGGCAACCCCTACATCTCTTAACGACCTAACAAGGAAATTCTCTGAGCGCGGTCAAAGAGAAATACAATTCGAAATGAGCACACCGACGGACCATGAAAACGTTCTAAT